CTTGTTTTGCAAGTTTATAATTGAGGAGTATATCCCTTCTTATTATTAATCTAAGAAATGAAATACTAATAAAAATTCCCTCTTGACAGTGATATATGTTGTATATGTAAATCCTAGATGTGAAACTAGGCATAAATCGTAGTATAAAACACAAAAATCCATAAAAAAAGAAATAAAGATTGGTTGAACTTGAAAATTTCATCATTCAATGTGTAGTGTAAATGATTGAATTGGATTCATTTGAGTGGTACAAACTAAATCGAATGCTAACTCCATTTATTTATTATTGAATTAACTGATCAATTTGATATCGGACATATTTTTTTCGGTACTATTCAAAAATTTCGACATATTTTACTTTATTATTATGAGAATAAATCCTACTACTTCTGGTCTTGGCGTTTCCACGCTTGAAGAAAAAAACCTAGGGCGTATCGCTCAAATTATTGGCCCGGTATTGGATGTCGTTTTTCCCCCCGGCAAAATGCCTAATATTTATAATGCTTTAGTAGTTAAGGGTCGAGATACTGTCGGTCCACAAATTAATGTTACTTGCGAGGTACAACAATTATTAGGAAATAATCGAGTTAGAGCTGTCGCTATGAGTGCTACAGATGGGCTGATGAGAGGGATGGAAGTGATTGACACGGGAACTCCTCTAAGTGTTCCAGTCGGAGGAGCTACTCTTGGACGAATTTTCAATGTTCTTGGGGAGCCTGTTGATAATTTAGGTCCCGTAGATACTCGCACAACATCTCCTATTCATAGATCTGCGCCTGCCTTTATACAGTTAGATACAAAATTATCAATCTTTGAAACAGGAATTAAAGTAGTGGATCTTTTAGCTCCCTATCGCCGTGGAGGAAAAATAGGGTTATTTGGAGGAGCTGGAGTAGGTAAAACAGTACTCATCATGGAATTGATCAACAACATTGCCAAAGCTCATGGAGGCGTATCCGTATTTGGCGGAGTAGGCGAACGTACTCGTGAAGGAAATGATCTCTACATGGAAATGAAAGAATCTGGAGTGATTAATGAAAAAAATATTGCAGAATCAAAAGTGGCTCTAGTCTATGGTCAAATGAATGAACCCCCGGGAGCTCGTATGAGAGTTGGTTTGACTGCCCTAACCATGGCAGAATATTTCCGGGATGTTAATGAGCAAGACGTACTTTTATTCATCGACAATATCTTTCGTTTCGTCCAAGCAGGATCAGAAGTATCCGCCTTATTAGGGAGAATGCCTTCTGCAGTAGGTTATCAACCTACACTTAGTACAGAAATGGGTTCTTTGCAAGAAAGAATTACTTCTACCAAAGAGGGATCCATAACTTCGATCCAAGCAGTTTATGTACCTGCGGACGATTTGACCGACCCTGCTCCTGCCGCGACATTTGCACATTTAGATGCTACTACCGTACTATCAAGAGGATTAGCTGCCAAAGGTATTTATCCGGCAGTGGATCCTTTAGATTCCACGTCAACTATGTTACAACCTCGGATTGTTGGCGAGGAACATTATGAAATTGCGCAAAGAGTTAAGCAAACTTCACAACGTTACAAAGAACTTCAAGACATTATAGCTATCCTTGGGTTGGACGAATTATCCGAGGAGGACCGTTTAACTGTAGCAAGAGCACGAAAAATTGAGCGTTTTTTGTCACAACCCTTCTTCGTGGCAGAAGTATTTACTGGTTCTCCAGGTAAATATGTTGCTCTCGCAGAAACAATTAAGGGGTTTCAATTGATTCTTTCCGGAGAATTAGATGGTCTTCCCGAGCAGGCCTTTTATTTGGTGGGTAACATTGATGAAGCTACCGCGAAAGCTATGAACTTAGAAGGGGAGAGCAATTTGAAGAAATGACCTTAAATCTTTGTGTACTGACTCCTAATCGAATTATTTTGGATTCAGAAGTGAAAGAAATCATTTTATCTACTAATAGTGGCCAAATTGGTGTATTACCAAACCATGCCCCTATTGCTACAGCTGTAGATATCGGTCTTTTGAGAATACGCCTCAATGACCAATGGTTAACTGTGGCTCTGATGGGCGGTTTCGCTAGGATAGGTAATAATGAGATCACTATTTTAGGAAATGATGCAGAGATGAGTACTGACATTGATCCGCAAGAAGCTCAACAAGCTCTTAAAATAGCTGAAGCTAACTTAAGTAGAGCTGAAGGTAAGAAACAGGCAATTGAGGCGAATCTAGCTCTCAGGCGGGCTAGAACACGAGTGGAGGCTATCAATAATATTTCCAATAAATAAAAATAATCAATCAAAAGAAGTTTTTTATCTTTAGAAGTGGAAGTTATTTATTATACTATACATACCCCATTTAAATTCTGCTAATTTAAATGGAATACAGTTAAAGTCTAATCTGATACAACTAAAAGAAAAAGTATGGTAGAAAAACTTATTAGATACCATTGACTCCGGTATCTAATGAGTTCTACCTACTATTGGATTTGAACCAATGACTCCCGCCGTATGAAAGCAA